AATTAATTAAAAATGCCTTTATTGACATAGATATATAAAAAAATATATGGAAGTAAATTGCGTCCAATAGGATTTGAACCTATACCAAAGGTTTAGAAGACCTATGTCCTATCCATTAGACAATGGACGCTTTTCATTCCAATTTTTTTTTTTCACTTTTTTTACTTTTTTTTTTCAATTTCTTGTTCGGAAAAAAGAATCGGATTATATGTGAGATGAGAGAATTTCGTGAATTGTGTATTCAGTTCAATGATGCATTAATAATTATAGAGCGGGTAGCGGGAATCGAACCCGCATCGTTAGCTTGGAAGGCTAGGGGTTATAGTCGACGTCGATTTCGCATTTTTAACGTCTCTAATTCAAAACCGAACATGAAACTTTGGTTTCATTCGGCTCCTTTATGGAAGATGAAGAAATTCCCAGATCCATATCTAAGAGGGGAAAGAAAAAAAATTCGACCCATAACATCTATGTCCGCTTTTTGTCTGAATACATTCAAAACAATTCGCTTTCTAGATGATCCCTCTAGAAAAGGGAGATTCTAAAAATATTTCTAGTTACTTCGTTCTCTATTTCTATTTGAGATAATCCTTAGGAAAAGCATTTTGTTTCCACCGAGCTAAAACAATATAAGATACCTCTAGTAAACTAAGTGCATCCTTTAGTCAGCTATTTTGCTTCAATTTTCTCTCTACAAACCAAAAATGGAAGATTTAGTTACGATTCGAAATATGCCTTTCTATCTTCATCCATGGATCCTTTACTCATACTCATTCAATTGGAAGTGAAGTATTGTGATCCAATTCACAAAATTATGTTTCGTAATTTGATAATCAAATTTTTGAATTTCTAATTGACTCTTGGATACAAATTACGAGAATGTATAATTTTCCTCAAATTTGTCATTGATAGGTAAAGGATTAATTCCTTTTAAGAAAAAAGTTTTTGATCGGAATAGGAATCAAACCGAAGGACCCCTTAACTCTTAAGGGGTTAATAGAACGAATCACACTTTTACCACTAAACTATACCCGCTACAATGCGATTATTGTAACTAAATGGAACTTTTGTCCAACAAGGACATTGGACGTAATCAAAGATAGGATCACAAAAGAATCATGAAAATGAAAGTATTGCCTTTTTTCGTAGGAAGACTTAATGAGATTAGGAAAAGAGATTTCAATAACTAAACACAAAGTTCTATCCTTTGCAGTCGGAGTTTGACAGATATGGTTCAAGAAAAACAAAACCGCTAAAGTCATAATAGAAAAATTGTGCAATAACTCATAGTTTCGTTTTTTTTTTTTAATGTAATGAATAATAAAAAACAAAAAATGGCATTTTGCTTCTAGATCTAAAGACTAGAAACAGTTCGTTTTCTTATTGTTCTCGTTTCTCAATAACAAGCATTCTTGTTATCAAATAAATCATTTTATCTATGCTCCATTTAAACAAAAAAAGGCCCGGCGAGTTATTTTATTGACCAGTCCAGGCCGTGAGAATAAAAGGTCTTTTCGTGTGAAATTCAAGAAGTATTTCGATTTTTCTTTCTCTTATCTTATATTCAATTTTTTATATTGAATCTTTAGAATCTTTACTACGTTAGCTAATTTATCGAATTGCAATTTCGGATAAAACTTGTACTTGTCTTGTACTTGTATTGTATAAAAAAACTTGTATATAGAAATATATATCTATAGTTAGTTATATAACGTATATTCTATTTCAATTATTCTATTTTATTTTAAAAATATATATAAATAATATAGAGACATAGATATAATCTATATGTAAATTGAATAAATAGATAATCGAATTTAAGAAAAATAAATAATAGAAAAAGAAATAGAAATATATAAATATATATAGAACAATATATATATATATATGGAATATGATTTAGATAAGTTTATATAGGAATATATATATATATAGGAATAATTCTAATAATATAGAATCTAATTGAAATACAATTTTAATACAATTTTTTAAAAAAAATTAACATAAAAAAAAGAAAAAAAAAATGAATAATAATAATAAAGTAAAGAAGGTCTTTTCAATTCTTTCTTTATGTATAATGTAACATAGTAATTATTTTATTTTTTCAATTGGAGAGATGGCTGAGTGGACGAAAGCGTCGGATTGCTAATCCGTTGTACGAGTCATTCGTACCGAGGGTTCGAATCCCTCTCTTTCCGTTTTCGTTGATGACTTCATATTTTGATTTATTTTTCGAATTTATCGAATTCTTTTGCTTTTTTTATAGTTAAAGGGCTAGAATTGAGAAAAATCCTAAGACATTTTTTCAAGCAAGGAAAACCCCTTTTTAGTCTTCGCGTCCAGGATTACGCCCTGGATCATTAGATAGGAATCCGAAAATGAAGAGAGAAACAAAGAATATCACTACTGTGTAAACGAAGAGTTTGAGAGTAAGCATTACACAATCTCCAAGATCTTTTTTTTTTATTTTTTTTTGAAAAAAGAGAATAGATTCTCCATTTTTATATCACATATCCAATTTTGACACCGAGCACTGAAGTGCTTTCTATAAATCTAAAGAATTTTTAGACATTTATTTGTAATATGTAAGAAGAGTCTTTTATTTTATTATCAAAAATTTCTTTCATACCCAAAATTTCTTATTCTGGAGGACCACAATAGTTCTTTGAAGGAAAAAGGTTAGAATAGGAAAGGAGGTAATCGAAATTTTTCGTGGCTATCCAAGAATTGTACTGTTTGAATCCAGGGTTCATACTGTAAGACTTATTTGATCTTATGTGAGTATTAGAATTTTTTTCTCGAATAAATCATTCATTTTTCTAGGACAAGATTAAGAATCTCATCGAAAACTTACAGCAGCTTGCCAAACAAAGGCTAATAGAAAAAAGAGCACAGGTATGACTGGCATAAAATCCACGATTGGACTCAAAAAAGCGTAGGCTTCGGGCAATTTTGAAAAGACAAAACTACTCGAAGAAAGGGCAAAATTAAGACAGATATATATCAAACTAAAGATGTTAAGCATAACAGACATTTTGTTCTTGGAGATAATTGCATTTTAATTGAGTTATTGATAAGGGAAAAATAAAGAAAGCAAGATAGATCAAAAATCTTTCTTTTTTTGAACTTACTCAATCAAAAATCCTTCCCTTCTCAAACCAAAGGAGAATAGAAGAAATCATACTTTCATACAATATCTTAATTGAATTATATGTAGTGATCAATAAATTCAGTTTAATTCTCTATCTACACGTGTCAAAAAATCCTAATCAAAATTGAATTGATTCTATAGATTAGATAGTTGGACTTGAATTGACGAGCAATCAATAAAAATAATAGTCTTTATTGGTGTCGAATAAAAATATAAGTGGGGCGTGGCCAAGTGGTAAGGCAACGGGTTTTGGTCCCGGTATGCGGAGGTTCGAATCCTTCCGTCCCAGAGCATATATATTCTATCATAATAAAGCTTTTTTGAACAAACTTCTGTTTTGTTTCTAAAAAAAAGAATATTGGATAGAAATTCTAATATTAACTACAATTTTCTTTTTTTTCGTATTTTTAACGATTCTTCTCTGCATCCTATCTTTTTCACCAATTGAATCGAATTCAAATGAACCACAGATATAACTCAATCTAATTGTGATCCAATCTAGGCAAGGCAAGTTAGCATTATAGATTGATTCCAATCCAATAATTAAAAAAAAAAAATACGTAATATAGAAAAATATTGATATGTATATATTTTTCTATCTCAGTCACTACGGTCTTTCTATTTTTGGGAAAAAGATTTGTGATCCTTTCTAAAAAATAATATATAATAGAATAGATTAATAGAATCTAATAGATAGATTATAGAGTATAGATTTCTATGTTTATGTACCAACTAAACCAATGACTATTCATGATTTTATAATTGAATCAATTGCATACCGGGTCAAAATTAGAGGAATGTTATGGTAAAACTTCGTTTGAAACGATGTGGTAGAAAGCAACGTGCGACTTGAAAGACATGATCCGTTATGGATTTTTATATCCATCATTTTTTATAAGAAAAATCAGAAAAAGGTGCTCTTGACTCGACATCCTTTGTTCTCTTCCACTAGAACCCCCATTTTTTGGAGGGTTGTAATGTAAATAGTACATGATGGAGTGGAGCTCGAGTAGAAAATATGGATTCATTTCTTAAGGGCAAGGATCTAGGGTTAGTATCAATCAATAAGTTGGAACAACTTCGTAAGTATATCTTTGAAAAAGAAATAGAAAGGATCCAATTCGAACAAGTTTTCATTCAAATCCAAAAGGAAATTTTGTTGGAAGTCAAAGAACCTTTTCAATAAAAAGTATATCGTGCGGGAATAAACCGTTCGTATGATTCTTTGATAGAAAGAAAAAAAGGTATGTTGCTGCCATTTTGAAAGGATTAAATATCAACGAAGTAATGTCTAAACCCAATGATTCAAAGCAAAGATAAATAATTCCGGAACAAGGAAACACCCTTTAAGTTGTCTCAAGAACAGGATCAGAATGAAGAATTCAAATAGATTCTAAATGAGACAAACAAAAGAGAATTAGAGACCACTCAATAAATGAAATGCCAAAGGATTTTCTTTTGAGGTATTTGAGAGTTATTCAACTTGAGTTATGAGTACAAATGGTTTTTTTCAGGAAAGAGGACGAAAAAAGGACTTAATTCCTAGTCTAATTGATTTGATGATTTTATGGACCTATTTGCCAGTCTATTCTATATACATAACTTCGAATCATTTTTCTCGAGCCGTACGAGGATAAAACTTCCGATACGTTTCTAGGGGGGTATTGTTCATCTAATCTATCCCAATGAGCCGTCTATCGAATTGTTGCAATTGATGTTCGATATCGAAGAGAAGGAAGAGATCTTCGGAAAGTGGGTTTTTATGATCCGATACAGAATCAAACTTATTTAAATGTTCCTGCTATTCTATATTTTCTTGAAAAGGGTGCTCAACCTACAGGAACTGTTTATGATATTTTAAAGAAGGCGGAGGTTTTTAAGGAACTTCCCTTTAATCAAACAAAATTCGATTAAAAAAATAATAATAAAAAAAAAGAAATAGAATGAGGGTCACTCATATATAGTTTGGTATAATCTTTTATTTATTATTCCCCCTTTCTCTTGCTCTAGTCATACCTATTTTGTATAGTTTTCTAAAATCTCGTACAAAAAAAATCCATTTTTTTTTTTATAAGATGGATAGAAAAAAGATCAAGTGAATAAATCAATAAATTGTATCTTGAATCATTCAATAAATGAATTAGTTGGATCTAGAACCAGAAAATTCGGACATTATCTTCAATTGGACGGTTTTCCTTGTAACTCTACTAACAACTAAAAAAAAAGAATAAAGCTTGCTTATTCAAGAGAGATTTATTGATATTTTTTTATTGAATAAATCATAAACACGATTTTTTCCGACTCCTATTCTATCTATATTTTTGTATGTAGTGCCAATCCAACACAAGTTTTTCTTATACTTTACTTAGATTTCATATTATTTACATTTTCGATTTACAAAATTGATATCATTTCTATTTAGATATTTCTATATATTTCTTTTTCTTTCGTTTTCATTCTCTTTCTAATTGAATTTATTTCTTTCTAGATTTTCTTTTTTTAACATAGATATTGACAAGAGTGTATTGAACAAATATAATTCAATAGTAAATAACTATTTCTCTTTTGATTGATTTGTACAATTTTTTTTTTGATTGTATCTACATACTTTTTGGGGTTGCTAACTCAACGGTAGAGTACTCGGCTTTTAAGTGCGGCTATGATCTTTTACACATTTGGATGAAGCAAAGGATTCGTCCACACCATCAGCAGAGTTTGTAAGACCACGACTGATCCTGAAAGGAATGAATGGAAAAAAAAGCATGTCGCATCAATGGAGAATTATGAGACTATTTCAGTCTTACCAGATTCTTTGTTTGAATTTATTGCGTTCGAAGAATTCAAAGTTGGGTCAATTGAATAAATGGATCGAGTCCTATGACTCGAATTGTAGGGAAAGAAAAAGCAACGAGCTTATGTTCTTTATTTGAATGATTATCCGCCCTAATTACATGTTAAAAATAGATTAGTGACTGATCCGGGAAAGGCTTCTCCCATGAATGGATTATCCATTTTGCTTTGTTAGTGAATCCTAATTATTAGTCATTCTCCTTTAGGAAATGGAGATGAATGTGTAGAAGAAAGAGTATATTGGTAAGGATACTTTTTCCAAAATCAAAAGAGCGATTGGATTGAAAAAATAAAAGATTTCTAACCATCTTCTTATCCTATTATCCTATAAAGAAATAAACCAATTAGATGGAAAAAGATAGAGAGTCTGTTGATGCATTTAGATGTCTCCAAGATATCTATTATTTATTATTATTATAATACCTTGCTTTGACTGTATCGCACTATGTATCATTTGATAACCCCAAAAACCCTCTACTTTTACTTGAGTTTCTGGTCCAATTGAAAATGGAAGAATTACGAGGATACTTAGAACTAGATAGATCTTGGCAACGTGACTTTTTATATACACTTATCCTTCAGGAATATATTTATTCATTGGCACATGATCATGGTTTCAATCGAACTATTTTTTTGGAAAATGCCGGTTATGAGAAGAAATACAGTTTCCTAATTGTAAAACGTTTAATTACTCGAATGTACCAACAGAATCATTTGATTCTTTCTGCTAATGATTCTAATCAAAATGAATTTTTGGGGCAAAAAAAGAATTTGTATTATCAAGTGATATCAGAGGGATTTGCATTCATTGTGGAAATTCCATTTTCACTACAATTACTATTTTCCCTAGAAGGAAAAGAAATAGTAAAATCTCGTAATTTACGATCAATTCATTCAATATTTCCTTTTTTAGAGGACAAATTCTCACATTTAAATTATGTGTTAGATATACTGATACCCCATCCTGTCCATCTGGAAATCCTAGTTCAAACTATTCGCTACTGGACGAAAGATGCTTCTTCTTTGCATTTATTACGATTCTTTCTTTATGAGTATCGTAATTGGAATAGTCGTATTTCTATAAAGCAATACATTTCTTTTTTTTCAAACAGGAATCAAAGATTATTCTTGTTCCTATATAATTCCCATGTGTGTGAATACGAATCCATCTTCATTTTTCTCCGCAACCAACCCTCCCATTTACGATCAACTTTTTCTGGAGCCTTTCTTGAACGAATCCATTTCTATGAAAAGATAAAACATCTTGTAAAAGTCTTTACTAAGAATTTTCAGGTTATCCTATGGTTTTTCAAAGATACTTTCATGCATTATGTTAGGTATCAAGGAAAATCTTTTGTGGCTTCAAAAGGGACATCTCTTCTGATGATTAAATGGAAATATTACCTTGTCAATTTTTGGCAATGTTATTTTTCCGTGTGGTCTCAACCAAGAAGAATCTATATCAATCAATTATCAAATCATTCCCTGGACTTTATGGG